CTTACATTCTCGTCAATTTTAGATATATTTTTTGAAAAAAAACAAACCTTATTCTTATTCATTTTTGAAAAAAAGAAATTACTATTGACTTTTTTAAGTGTCCCTTTTCCCCATAGAGATATTGAATAAAACGAGCTCTTTTTTGTACTACTAAGACTACTATAATCTTGAAAATGAATGCGCAAATACCCATCAAAGGTAAGTAAATACATCCTAAACATATAAAATGCGGTTAATCCTGTTGTGAACCAAGCTATTAGTGCGAAAATTGGTGAGTACAACCAACTATCGTGAAGAATTTCATCTTTGGACCAAAAACAAGCAAGAGGCGGAATACCACAAAGAGAAAGTGTACCTAAAAAAAAAGTAATTTTTGTAATTGGAACATATTTTGTTAAACCTCCCATAAGAACCATATTCTGACTTTTCTCTGGTGAATATCCAACAATAGGTTCCATTGAATGAATAATGGATCCGGATCCCAAAAACAATAAAGCTTTAGAATAGGCATGGGTTATCAAATGAAATAAAGCAGCTCGATAAGAACCTATGCCTAGAGCTAACATAATATAACCCAATTGAGACATTGTAGAATAAGCTAAACTTCTTTTAATGTCTCTTTGGGCAAGAGCTAAAGTAGCTCCTAAAAGTACTGTTATTATACCTACTAAACAAATGAGATTCATTATGTAAGGTATAACTATGAAAAGAGGAAGAAGCCGAGCTACAAGAAAAATCCCTGCTGCTACCATAGTAGCAGCGTGTATAAGAGCCGAAATAGGAGTGGGGCCTTCCATGGCATCAGGTAACCATACGTGAAGGGGGAATTGTGCGGATTTAGCAACTGCACCGACAAATAATAAAAAGGCGCATAAAGTAACAAATAAAGAATTGACCCCATTATTATAGATCAAGGTATTCACTATTTGGAACAAATCCCGAAATTCGAAACTACCAGTTATCCAATAAAATCCTAAGGTCCCTAATAATAAACCAAAATCTCCTATACGATTAGTTACAAAAGCTTTTTGACAAGCACTTGCTGCAACGGGTCGTGTGAACCAAAAACCTATCAATAAATACGAACACATTCCCACTAGTTCCCAAAAAATATAAATTTGTATCAAATTGGAACTAGTAACTAATCCCAACATTGAAGCATTGGAAAAACTCATATGAGCAAAAAATCTCAAATATCCTTGGTCATGAGACATATAATTGTCACTATAAATAAAAACCAGGATTCCAACAGTAGTAATTAGTATTGACATAATAGAAGTAAGTGGATCGATCAAGTGTCCGAACTCTAATAAAAAATCATTATTGATGGTCCAAGACCATAGATATTGATAGGTCAAACTTCCATTTATTTGCTGAATAGACAGATTAGCTGAAAACCACATAGCTATACTTAGTAGTAAAACACTTAGGAAAGCCCACATACGACGAAGATCTTTTGTTGCTGTCGGAATAAGTAGAAGTCCAAATCCTATTGACATAGTAACTGGGAGCGGAAAAAGGGGTATTATCCATGCATATTTATATTCCATAAGAAACCAAATTGTTCTTTTTTCTTAATAATTGTTTCCAATTCACCAATTCTGATCTCTTTCGAAAAGAACAAAACAATAAGAAAAAAATATGAAAAAGATCAAATACAAAAAGACAAATATTGGAATTCTGACTTTTTGTTTTATTAAATATTTGAAATAAAAGTTGCAATAGGTTGATCATATATCAAATAATATGACCAAATAATTAGTCAAGTTTATTACTTAGTAATTAATTAACTTAAAACTCTAGAAAAGAAAGATATTTTTGAAATAATATGACATCATATGAGATTTTGAATAATTGGATTTTCCCTTTACATTATATTCTAATTATGTAAAATGTAAAATTATGTAATTTATAGATATATGATATCTTTTTATATTTCTATTAAAGTTCAGTTACAGATTTCTTTATCTCTTTCTATTTTTATATTTTTCTTTCTTTTTTTTATTGTATAATCTTTATATAGAATCTTTTCTTTTATATACTATATATTTACTATATAATATAATAATATATTTTTTTTATATACTATTTACTATTTAGTATTTAGATAAATTTAGTATTTAGATAAATTAGATAAAGATTTTTTCTTACTATTCTTAATATTAAATATGAATATTTGCAATATCGTATATATATATATATATATGACTATAATATTATAATATTATAGTCATATATTAAATAATATGAAATAGTAAAATTCAATTACTTTATATATATATATTATTTTATAAAATAATATATATATATAAAGTATGCAATTATTACATTATGCAAATATCAGAATGAAGATAGACAATTGAAATCTATTTGTCTATGAAAATAGAATCATTTTAGAATATTTTTCTTTTCTTATTTCTTTTCTTTTATTCTTTTTTTTTGTATGTTATGATATTATTATTATTGAGGAATTTTTGAAATTTCTGGAATTAAGTATAGATAATGACTAATAAAAAGTAATTTATTTTAAACAAAATATGTCTTTCACATACAACGATAAAAAGGAGTCACCTACCTTTTGAATGGCAGTTCCAAAAAAACGTACTTCTATGTCAAAAAAGCATATTCGTAGAAATCTTTGGAAAAAAAAAGGATCTTTAGAGGCAGTAAAAGCTTTTTCTTTAGCTAAATCTATTTCCACCGGACAGTCAAAAAGTTTTTTTGTGCGACAAAAAAAAGTCTTGGAAAAATATTAATTGACATGTTTCAAAGAACTTCCAAATTTACATTTTTGAATTGGAAGACAAACGATTCAATTTTACTAATGTATTGTATTTTTATTTTACTTCTCCTTATTAGTTAGAGCTAGGTAATATAAAAAATAAGAATCTTTCTTTCTACTTGATTCAAAGTACTCAGTATTGTGTATTTTATTTTTTTTATCATTTTTTTTCTATTTTTTTGAGATGATTTTTTCTTTGTCTATCGTAATTGTGCTTTTCTATTTTTAAAAGCACAATTACGATAGACAAAGAAAAATATGAATATTTCATTATACTTTATACTAAGGTGTTGGGTCTCAAAATCGTTATTAGAAAAAAAATTATGAATTTTATACCCCGACTGAGAACGAAGCTTTTGAGTTATGACTTTTCTGGATAAACAAGAGCTATATTTCTAGTACGGAAAAGTTGATTATTAAAACTTAACTTACGAAGATGAAGATACTAATTAAGTATTATTGATATTGAACATTTCCATATGAATGGAAATGCATCTTTATTCATTGTTTCCTAATTTATATTGAATATAGACAATTCAACATGAATTTCCTATTATTATTTAAGGTAAGCCGCCATGGTGAAATTGGTAGACACGCTGCTCTTAGGAAGCAGTGCTAGAGCATCTCGGTTCGAGTCCGAGTGGCGGCATATATAATTATTAATATTAATAATATAGACACAATAGATCTAATAGAATCTAAGATATTTAAAATATTAGATTTTATTTAATCCTCTCCCCAATTTCAATTATTTCAAATTATTTAAAAGGGATTCTTCTTTATGATATTTGCAACCTTAGAACATATATTAACTCATATTTCCTTTTCGATCATCTCAATTGTGATTCTAATTCATTTGATGAACTTATTAGTTGACGAAATTGAAGGATTACGCAATTCGTCAGAAAAAGGGATGATAGCTACTTTTTTCTCTATAACAGGGTTTTTAGTTATTCGTTGGATTTCTTCGGAACATTTTCCCTTAAGTAATTTATACGAATCATTAATCTTCCTTTCTTGGAGTTTATCCATTATTCATATGATTCCGTATCTTGGGAATCATAAAAATGATTTAAGCGCAATAACTGCACCAAGTGCCATTTTTACCCAAGGTTTCGCCACGTCAGGTCTTTCAAATGAAATGCATCAACCCGCAATATTAGTACCTGCTCTACAATCTCAGTGGTTAATGATGCATGTCAGTATGATGCTATTGAGCTATGCAGCTCTTTTATGCGGATCGTTATTATCAATTGCTCTTATAGTGATTACATTTCAAAAAAAAATCGATTTTTTCAAGAATTTTTTCAGTTTAAGGAAGTCGTTTTTCTTTGGTAATATGGAATATTTGAACGAAAAAGGAAGTATATTAAAAAAGACTTTTTTCCTCTCTGTTCAAAATTTTTACAAATATCAATTAATTCAGCGTTTAGATTATTGGAGTTATCGTGTCATTAGTTTAGGGTTTACCTTTTTAACCATAGGCATTCTTTCTGGAGCAGTATGGGCTAATGAAGCATGGGGTTCTTATTGGAATTGGGACCCTAAGGAAACTTGGGCATTTATTACTTGGACCATATTTGCAATTTATTTACATACTAGAACAAATTCAAAATTGCAAGATCAAGGCACGAATTCGGCATTTGTAGCTTCTATAGGATTTCTTCTAATTTGGATATGCTATTTTGGGATCAATCTATTAGGAATCGGGTTCCATAGTTATGGTTCATTCCAATTAATATCTAATTGAATAAAATAAACTACATGAAGAATACATAAAAAAATCGTCTGATACACAATGAAATTTTGTGCGAGTTTTTGAGAACCGTTTAAATAGAGGAATTATTCAAAAGGTTCTCAAAAACTTTAGATGTATTTCATTACAATTCTAATTAACCTTTCCCTTTTTTTTTCATTGTACAACGAAGAATCGTGAAAATATGAAAGTCAAAGAATTCTAAGACTTTCTTTCCAATTAATGAATTTGATTTCATTTATTATTGAATCTAAAAAAAGAATTAGTATCTATAAAAATAATTAGATACTAGAACTTGTACCTTGTTAACCGATAACGGGAGAACGAAATCAGGATAAATACCAATTCCTATTACAGGTAAAAAGATACATATCGAAACAAAAAGCTCTCGTGGTCCAGAATCAAAAAAATTTGAGTTTGGAATATTGAATAGCTTGTATCCATAGAAAATCTGACGTAACATAGATAATAAAAAAATAGGAGTTATTATCATTCCAATTGCCATTACAAAAGTAATTAACATTTTTGGCATGAAAAGATATTTTGGGCTGGTAATTATTCCAAAAAAGACTAAGAATTCTGCAACAAAACCACTCATTCCTGGCAATGCAAGAGAAGCCATCGAGAAACTACTAAACATGGTAAATATTTTTGGCATTGGGATAGATATCCCCCCCATCTCTTCGAGATAAACAAAACGTATTCTATCACAACTTGTTCCTGCTAAGAAAAAAAGTGCAGCACCAATCAATCCATGAGAGATTATTTGTAAAATGGCTCCATTAAGTCCCATGCCAGTTATAGAACCAATTCCTATAATTATGAAACCCATGTGAGATACGGAAGAATAGGCAATACGTTTTTTTAAATTGCGTTGACTGAGAGAGATTGAAGCTGCATAAATGATTTGTATTATTCCTACTATCACCAACCAGGGAGATAATTTAGAATGAGCGTGAGCTAATAATTCCATATTGATCCGAATCAATCCATAGGCTCCCATCTTTAATAAGATTCCAGCTAAAAGCATACATGTACTGTAATGTGCTTCCCCGTGGGTATCTGGTAACCATGTATGTAGGGGTATCATCGGCGATTTGACAGCATAAGCAATAAGAAAACCAAAATAGAGTATTATTTCCAATGCTGCAGGATACGATTGATTAGCTAATTTTTCTAAATCTAATGTTGGTTCATTGGAACCATATAAACCCATACCTAGAACTCCTATTAAGAGAAAAATGGAACCTCCGGCAGTGCACAAAATAAACTTTGTAGCCGAGTACAGGCGTTTTTTTCCTCCCCACATGGATAAAAGTAAGTAAACAGGTATTAATTCTAATTCCCACATGATGAAAAAAAGTAAAAGGTCTCGAGAAGAAAATGATCCTATTTGGCCACTATACATTGCTAACATCAAGAAATAGAAAAATCGCGGATTTCGAGTAACTGGCCAAGCTGCTAAAGTAGCTAAAGTAGTGATAAATCCTGTCAGTAAAATGGGTCCTATGGAAAGTCCATCGGTTCCCAGTCTCCAGTGAAAATCAAAAAGATTGATCCAATTAAAATCCTCCTTCAATTGGGTTAATGGATCGTCCAATTGAAAATGAGAACAAAATACATAGGTCATTAGAAGGAGCTCTAGTATACATATACATAGAGTATACCACCTATACGCCTTATTTCCCCTATGAGGGAAAAAGAAAATTGAAGAACCCGCAAATATGGGCAAAACAAGAAGTATTGTTAACCAAGGAAAATAACTCGTGATAAAGACAAGATAAAATTAGACCAGAAAACCCCGTGCTCGGGAGAAGAATAATATATTTTCTTTTCTCGAGTACGGGCTTTTGTCGGTAAAGAGGAATCAAATGATTCAAGTGGAGTTTTTTGTCACATATCAATAAGAAAGACCCATGCTGCGAGTTGTTTCATGCCATAAATAAACACGGACACTCAAAAAATCCGTTGGACAAGCGGATTCACATCTTTTACAACCTACACAATCTTCGGTTCTTGGCGCAGAAGCAATTTGCTTAGCTTTACATCCGTCCCAAGGTATCATTTCCAATACATCCGTGGGGCAAGCTCGAACACATTGGGTACATCCTATACATGTATCATAAATCTTTACTGAATGTGACATTGGATCTATAAATTCCAGTTTTGAGCACAAAAGATTTTCGATCTGGTAAAAGAAAATAAGAAAATGAAATAAATCATATATTTTCTATTGTAGACACCAGACGAATCAATGATTTATCAAAATTTGAAGAATCAATAGATTTTCTAATCTGTTTATGAGAAAGAGCCAAGATACTTTGATTTTCATTTCAATAACCATGAAATATGAGTTTACGAATTCAATTCATGTTAAATTTACTATCTTTCTATATGTATATATTCATATACATATAGAAAGATAAATATATAAAGATTTTAGTATATAGAAATATAATTAAGGTGATATATTATATATCAGATGAATACGTTTGTTATTAGGTTAGTGATAGAATAGGTTAGTAACTATAAATCATAAATTTATATGAAAAAAGAGAAGAAAGAAAATAAATAATAAATAAGAAAATAATAATAAAATAATAATAAGAAAATATTATATTCTATTTAATTTTAATTAAATTATCTTACTATTCTAATTCTATTAGATTCTATATTAGAATATTCAGAATATTCTAAAAGTCTTATGTTTTGATTTATATGTGAAAATAGAATAATTATGACTAATTATTCAGCAAATTTGATTGATTGATACGAGTTGATTTTCTGTTACGATGGATCGACGAAACAATAGCTAGTCCAATAGCTGCTTCAGCAGCCGCAATGGCTATAACAAAGATTGAGAAAATTTCTCCTTTTAATTGCCGACTATCAAATATATCGGAAAATGCGACGAGATTTATATTCACCGAATTCAGTATAAGCTCAAGACACATAAGTGCTCTAACCATGCTTCGGCTTGTGATCAGTCCATAGATACCGATAGAAAATAAATAAACACTTAGAAAAAGTACATGTTCTAACATCATTGATAAAGTCCTCATCTATCTCGATTCATTTCAATATGAACAAACAAAAATTAAACCGATTCAGTTGACTAGAATAGAAGAATGACAGAACAAAAGAATATATTCACAGTAGATTTCAATAAAATAGATTAAATCCATATTTCATTTTTTAATTAAAAAAAAGAAGTTCTTATTATATTAGATTATTGACGAGCCATAGTAATTGCACCTATCAAAGAAACTAAAAGAATTATAGAAATGAGTTCAAAAGGAAGATAAAAATCTGTGGATAAATGAATCCCAATTTGTTGAACGTTACTTATTAAGTCCTGTTCTATAATCTGATTTGATCTTGTAGTCCGAAAAATTCCGGACCATGACGTATCTGGGATAGTAGTCATTAATGAAAAAAAAATACTTGTACAAACCAGTGAAGTGATCCTATCTCCAACGGTCCACAAATAGGAATCATTGGAATATTCTGAACCGTTCATGAACATCACAGCAAATATGATTAATACATTTATGGCTCCCACATAAATAAGGAACTGCGCGGCAGCTACAAAATAGGAATTCAATAAAATATAGAATAAGGATATACAAACAAGAACCAATCCCAATGAAAAGGCAGAATCGATGGGATTGGTAAGTAATACTACTCCCAGACCTCCTAATATAAGAACTGATCCCAGAAATACTACAAGAATATCATGTATTGATCCAGGTAAATCCATTATGAAATAAAAAAGAAATAAATAAGTCGAAATATTTCATGACCTTACTAAGGGTCCAGGAAAGGAACTATTTTTTTATATGATACCTTCCTAATTGAATGAAAAAAAATGAATATCATTAGATAGATAAAATAAAGTTATTTGGCTAATCCTACTTACTTTATTCCAAGCCAAATCTTAGTAATTGGTAATCGTTCTTGAACCAAGCAAGGGGTTTTTATTTTTTAATTTGATTTGTTGAATCCATAACTGTTTGAATTGTGTAATCTCCAATTATTGAGATTGGTAACCGACCTAAAGAAATTTGATTATAATTCAATTCGTGACGATCATAAGTGGAAAGCTCATATTCTTCAGTCATCGATAAACAGTTTGTTGGACAATACTCGACACAGTTACCGCAAAATATACAGACACCAAAATCAATACTATAATGAAGCAATTGTTTTTTCTTAATATATTTTTCAAATTTCCAATCAACAATGGGAAGGTCTATTGGACATACGCGAACACATACTTCACAAGCAATACATTTATCAAATTCAAAGTGGATTCGACCACGAAAACGCTCTGATGTGATTGATTTTTCATAAGGATATTGAATAGTTACAGGTAAACGATTTGTATGGGATAAGGTAATTATGAAACTTTGTCCAATGTACCTTGCGGCTCGTATTGTTTGTTTGCCATAATTCATGAACCCAGTAACCATAGGTAACATATTTTAGATATCCATGAATAAAATTTATGTTTCTTTCTCTTGGTTGAGATAAGTTATGAATATAGAATATTCATTATTGTTTTCTCTTAATTTCTTATTTTTATTTATAGTTTATAGTGAAACAAGTTGAAAAGAAGTTGTCAATAATAGATTACCTAGAGAAATAGGTAAAAGAAATTTCCATCCAAGATTTAATAATTGATCCATTCTCATCCTAGGTAAAGTCCATCTTGTTGTGATAGGAATGAACAGAAACAAATAAGCTTTAGCTAATGTAATAAAGATACTAATTGCTATTACAAAGACTCTAAACATTTTATTTATTCCGAAAAGTTCAGTAAGAGATATGTACGGAATAGAAAAATCCCACCCACCTAAGTAAAGAACTGTTACAAATAATGACGAAACTAATAGATTTAGGTAAGAAGCAAGATAAAAGAACCCGTATTTTATACCTGAATATTCAGTTTGATAACCTGCTACTAATTCCTCCTCTGCTTCTGGTAAATCAAAAGGTAATCTTTCACATTCTGCTAGAGAAGACATTATAAAAACTAGAAACCCTATGGGCTGACGCCACAGATTCCATCCCCCAAAACCATATTTGGACTGTGCCTCAATTATATCAACTGTACTTGAACTGTTAGATAATTATAGTCGATGATAGCATCACTGCTCCCATCGCTATTCCAAAACCGTACATGAAACCTAAGCTTCATACGGCTCCTCTATGGCCACAAAGAAATGTAAGGTAAGGACTAGTTTAGTATTATAGCTCTCCTTGGACCTTAGATAAATACAATGTAAAGAAAAATTGGAGGTTGGAGAGTCCTCAATTCGACCAATAACATTCTGTCTGTCAGAATAAGAAAAAGCACTTCCGAATTGATCTCATCCCTTATAATGATATTATAATGAAAATAATCAAAATTTATCTTTGTTCAGCAATAACTTAATCCTTCAATCAAATACTGGTTCTATTCATAAATAGAAAGAATTGGGCATTAGTTAATTAATCATGATAAGAATTCCCATATGCATATGTATGAAAAAAGAAATATTTTCTTATTATTTCCGTTTTATTCTTTTTTCTTATATTATTGTATTGCATTCTCATTCTATTTGTCTTGTTCCTGTTCTTCTTTCTGAAAACTAAAAAAAAGGAAAGAAAATAAAGGATTAATTCGTTCTTGATAGTCATTTATTTAATCAGCAAATAGTAGTATACTCTAGATCGGAATCGTGGGGAAGTACTGCTTGATCATTTCTACCAACTTCAAGCCCTTATTATGATTCGTTTTATGCAAAGTTTTATGCAAAAATCCCTTTTTTTAATACCTTACATTATTTCCATTACTCATCCTTTGCGTACTTTGGTGTTCCTAACTGCCCACTTCTTTTTAATTGATCCCCAGTATAGTTAGAAATACAGTTGATCTTTTGCATCCGCTTCAAGATATGACGACTAAGAAAATAATCTCAATCTTGGGGTAAACAACTTATGTTTACTTCAATTTTATTCTTGTACCTAGGGAATGAGATTTTTATTGTTTTACTGCAAATTGAGGAGCAGTTTTGTTTCACTCATATAACTATCTGGTTTAACTCATCGAACTGAAATGTTAAAAAAAAAAATATTTTTTTTATTCTTTTATTTCATATTCCTATTGAAATATTGAATTATATGAATTCTATTTTATTGTATTTCAATTCATTTTTTATCTCTTTTCTAGAAAAGAGATAAAAAAATTCATGTTCCAACGAATCACACGTAGAGATATTGCTAACACACATAGAGTTAATGGTATTTCATAACTAATCGATTGAGCTGTAGCTCGTAGACCACCTGAAAAGGAATACTTATTATTTGATCCATATCCTGACATAAGAAGACCGATGGGGACAATACTTGAAAAGGCAATCCATAAAAAAACACCTATACTGAGATCTGCTAAAACAAGGTGATATCCAAAAGGAATTACTAAATAACTTAGTAGAATTGATATAAAACCTATAGAAGGTCCGACCCTAAATAAACGAATATTACCTCTAGATGGAAGAAGATCCTCCTTCAAAAATAGTTTGGTCCCATCCGCTAAAGCTTGAAGAATTCCTAAAGGGCCGGCATATTCAGGTCCAATACGTTGTTGTATTGCTGCAGATATTTTTCTTTCTAACCACACAATGACTAATACTCCCATTGTGATTCCTAAGACAAGGGTTAAAATGGGGACAAAAATCCATATGAATCCATAGACTTCTTTTAAGGATTCTAATCTATAAAAAGAATTAAGAGTTTGTACTTCTGTCGTATCAATTATCATTTCAACGATCAACTTCTCCCATAATGATATCTATACTACCTAGTATCGTCATGATATCAGCCAATTTCATTCTTTTAACTAGCTGGGGAAGAATTTGCAAATTGATGAAACCGGGTGGACGAATTTTCCATCTCCAGGGGAAAACACTACTATCTCCTATTAAATAAATTCCTAATTCTCCTTTTGGGGCCTCTACCCTTACATAAAGTTCTTGTTTTAACAATTCAAAATTGGGTGAAAGTTTTTTAGTAAGAAATCTATATTCAAAATTATTCCATTCGGAATTCTTTGTCCTATGAAAACGCCGGTTTTCTAAATTTTCATAAGGTCCTCCAGGAATTCCTTCTAGAGCCTGTTGAATGATTTTTATGGATTCTTGCATTTCACCGATTCTTACTAAATAACGAGCTAATGTATCGCCTTCTTTTTGCCATTTGACTTCCCAATCAAATTTATTGTAACACTCATAGCGATCAACTTTACGAAGATCCCATTGGATTCCAGAAGCTCGTAACATTGGTCCTGATAAACCCCAATTTATTGTCTCCTCCCCACCAATAATGCCCACTCCTTCAACTCGTTCCAAAAAAATGGGATTTCGCGTAATGAGTTTTTGATACTCAACAACTTCTGTTAAAAAATAATCACAGAAATCAAAACATTTATCTATCCAGCCATAAGGTAAATCCGCAGCTACTCCTCCAATACGGAAATAATTATGCATCATCCGCATACCTGTGGCGGCTTCAAATAGATCATATATTAATTCCCTCTCTCTTAAAATATAGAAAAAGGGAGTCTGTGCACCGATATCGGCCATAAAAGGGCCAAGCCATAATAAATGGGAGGCTATACGGCTCAGCTCCAGCATAATAACTCTGATATAACTGGCCCTTTTAGGCACTTGAACACTTTCCAATCGTTCTGGTGCATTTACTGTTATTGCTTCTGTGAACATAGTAGCTAAATAATCCCAACGTGTTACATAAGGTAAATATTGTATAATTGTTCGGTTCTCCGCTATTTTTTCCATCCCTCTGTGTAAATAGCCTAATATAGGTTCACAGTCAATAACATCTTCACCATCCAGAGTAACGATCAGCCGAAGAACACCATGCATTGATGGGTGGTGAGGGCCCATATTAACTATTATAAAATTTTTTCTTTTAACCGGTACAGTCATATTTTTTTCCTTAATTCATTATTTCATGAATTTCTTAAAATGTAAAATATAAAAAAAAATAATAACTGAACTAATAAAAAAATAATGAAAAAAGAACAAGGATAATAATAAGAAAATAATAAGAAACTCAAAGAAGAAATTAAAAATTAATTAACGAGTTTTTGGTTCCCGAATATCTAACTGATCCATTAATTTCTTATAACGCACTTTATTTTTCTTTGACAAATAAGTCAATAATCGTTGACGTTTTCCCAGAATTATTCGTAGACCTCTTTGCGATAAAAAATCTCTTTTGTGCAATTCTAAATGTGAAGTAAGTCTCCGTATCTTACTGGTGAAATGGAATACTTGAAATTCAACAGACCCACTATTTTCTTCTTTTTCTTCTTGTGTAATAACTGAGATGAATGAATTTTTGACCATAAATTGAAATTTCTATCTTTCTTTTCTGTGAATTTTACCAATCAGGAAAAATAATAATATTTATTATGCCAGTTATTTTCATCTAGTATACATCAAAATTGGATTTCATTCATATACTACTTTGGTTTTTTATTTATGTGGTTTATGTTTTGTATATTTGATCCAAATATACAAAACATATATGTATTCACGAAAGAGAACACTTTCTTTTTTTTACTTAAAAGGATCCCGCTCTTACTAGTGAAAATTGATACACTATGAAATCAGCATCATGTATTAGAATATTACACAGTGTATATGTTTCGGCTTTCATCTACCGAATATGTTACACGATATGTAGGAAATCCACTATAAATTTTTTTCATTTTTCATTGGAATTGAATTCATTCTGAATTGTGAATACATATGTATTCTTGACATACTGAAACGACTGCTGTTATTGGTATCAAACCAATAGCGATTCATACAAGCTACATCTTCTAATCGATAATTGGGCCAAAGAAAAAATTTGAATTTAATGAAATTTTTTCTATCTGTATTAATATGTTTGTCCTCATTCAAAAATCGACCACAGTTTCTTATTTTGTTTTCATTGCAAAATCTTGGATTTCTATCCACAACATGAAAATTCTGGGAATTGAAACAAATTCGAATTCGAAATTCTCTACGACGTCTGGGAGATAGAATATTTTCAGGAACAAGTAAATCATAATGATTTTTGTCTCTGTCTCCACTCAAAAATATGTTGCTGTGTCGTGCAATGGGTTTTTCAAACCCCCTTTTCTCAATATATCTTTTTTTTGTGTATTTTTTATTTGTTTGGTGCTTCTTATTATCGACCAATGAAATATCCATAGTTTGATATATAATAGATTTTTCGTCCCTTCGTATAGATAGACAAATTGGTTCGATAATAAATATTCCCTTTCTTATCAATTCTGCAAGAACTAGGTCCTTTTGAATCAGCATTTCGTCTAGATCTATTTCACCTCTTTGAATCGAAGATATAGCAATTTCCTTTGGATTTATCAGTCTAAGTAGGAAACAATATACCCTGATATTTTTCATTATTTTATTATTTAAGGGATCAGCCCATCTTAGTTGAAAAAGTAAATATTTTTTCAAAAAGAAATCTAGTTCCATTTCATTCTTGTTCTTATATTGATATTGTTTTTTTTTTATTTCTAATCTTGCGTAATCTTCTTCAACATCTTTTTTATTTTTTTGTTTTAGTAGATTCCATACAAGATTTCTTTGGACCTGTTGTTCGTTTTCTTCCTGCTTGAAATTTCCTAATTCAAGATCTTTTTTTTTATTAGATGATTTTTTTGGATTTACGTTAATGTTTTTACTTTTTTCATTTCTAGAAAAATGAAAAAAGAGTGATTTGATTGGGATGATCCAAGGTTGAATTTTATATACATCAAAAAGTAGCACAAATTCTGGGAAGAACCAATTCTCTAGATTGGATATAGTATCATGATTTGATGCGGTATCATATAACCTTTCTTTATTCATTCCCATGCAATCAAAAAAGAAACTTTTTTGATTGCATGGTTTGATCTCTTGATAAATTGTAGGATAAAAAAGATCTTTTTTTTCCATTTTTTTTAAATTCTTAATTTCAGTCTTAGTATTTTTATGAATCTTGATGCCAATATGTATATCGGTCCAGATATCAATATTATTTCTAAAACAAAGATGAAGAATTCTACAATCAAAATATTTTCTATCCAAATTTCTATTCCTATCATTTGTATTCCTATCAATAAGATATCCTTTTTCTAGATAATCATTACTAGGTATACTTATTAATACATAAAATGATTCAGGTTTCGATGTATTGAAATAATATGGAATTTCTTGGTCCCCATTTCTTTCTAATGTTGATCCATAAATGTATAAATTAGGGAGGCATATGTATTTATATGATAAAAGATCATATCTGTAATGTTTTTTCCATTTGTCTTTTTGACTCATAAATAAAATTGCTGCATAGTCATTTTTATTCTTTTTATTCATGGAATAAATAAATTGGTATTTTTTATATAAATCCAATTGGTTTAATTCCTTATTTTGAATCATACAATGTTTATTTATTCTATTTCGTAATTCTTTAGGTACTAATTGAGACCTTTTTTTTTTATATAAATCGTATTGATAATGACCTTTTAACCAGTTTTTCCATTCGTTCATTCCATACGTATGAATTTTATTATGTCTTGATTTGGAATTAAATATTCCATTTATCATACAATAGTCTTTTAAATTATCCTTAAAAAAAGGATAGCTCCCTTCATATTGAAGTACAGGTCTCAAATGATACTTATTAAGTAATTTGTTTTGTGATATTTTGTAAAAAACATATGCTTGGGACAGAGAAGAGAAGTTCCAATAAGTATTGGAATTTTGATTGATATTCTTAGTATTATCAGTATTTGAAAACAATTTTTTTATAGTCAAAATAAAATTCATTGTATTTTGATTTGTTTCATCAATTCTTTCTTGTTCTTGATTTATTTCATTGTTGTAAATGGATTTATTAAAGATCTTTTTTGTTGATTCAAAAAAAAGTTGTGCATTGGTCTTAGAAACGGTAATGGTACATAGCAAAATATCTATGTATATTTTTTCAATGAATGATTTTATAAAGTAGTGTGATTTACGCATTAATCGGATATTTTTCCTTTTTAATATTTTCCAAATATGTTTCTGTGATCCCGATCTTTTATTATCATAAATTAGTTCTTTTTTTTTCTTGTTTTTTGCGGTTCGTTCAATTTGATTCCTTATTTTGATTGTCTTATCAGAAAGATCTTTCATTCTTCTTTCTATTAGTGAATGATTTAACCAATTCATCGTTCGATTTAGAACGGACGATTCACGAAGAATCTTATTATTTCTTTTGAAATCTTTTTTATTTTCGTTTGGTTCATATACTTTTTCTTTCCTCAATTCAAATAAGAAATTTGGATTTACTTTCTCCAGTTTTTTCATTATTAGTTTGATAACTCGAACTATTTCGATGACTCCTTTTGTTTTTTCTTTTCTAACTTTTAGAAAGGGTTTTCTTTTTTTATTTAAATATTTTAGAACTTGTAAAAATTCCTTTTTCACCTTTTTTTTTCTTTTTTGGAGTTCTTTATAAATAGGTTCAAAAAAAAAAGGTCGTTTTCGGGGAGAACCAAAGGGAAGTTCCGCTTCCATTCCCCAGACTGTTAAAAAACAAAAATTTGTTTTTTTCTCTTTTTTTTTCATTAGATCTCTATGATGAGATCGTGCCTTAGATTTTCTCCAAGGTTTTAGACAGAAAGGATATAGAATCTTTATCTGAATACCATCTATTAACCAATCTTGGGGAAACTCTTTTTCTGATAATTGAACACCATTATAGGTGCATTTAATATGCATTTCTCTATTCCATTCCTTAAAATCCTCGTTCCACTCGGGAACTTGGAATAATAACATACGGAAAAGATTTTTGGCTATTATCAATGAAGGTAATATAATGTTTTTTCTAAGAAAAGATTGGGTTACTAATATAAAGCTTCTTATTACTTGAGTAAATATAAAGGTATCCCAAGCTTCTGATATTTCTATTTGTTCACTTTTATATATTTTTTCCTCTTTATCCTTTTCTTTTTTTGTATCTTCATTTTCAAAATAGGAAATTTTTAGTTCTGATTCTTGTTCTCTGCCCATCCAATTCCTAAAAATGAGATTCTTCATTTCGTTGATATCAAAAAACGAAAAAAAAGATGTTTTGTCTAGACGATCCAAAAAAAGTGGGGAATGTACATTTACTTGAAAGAGGTTCCAAATAACTGTTTTACGTCTTTGAGCACGCATGGATCCTTTGATTAGATTGCGGCGAAAATCCGATTGTTTTGAGTAACGTATCAAAGACACCTCTTCCTCTTCCATTTGATCATCATTTTTATCAGTGTTACTAATATTCTGAATACTAAAAAAAAAATTGGTATTCTGATCATTATCGTTAGAAATTATCACACGTCTGGCTCTTCTTGAATGAATCGCAAAATCTTCTTCCTCCAATGCTTCTTCATTTTCTTCATCCTCTTCTTCTAACAAATTCTCGGTTAATTTGTATGACCATCGAGAAACCTTTTTACTGAGTTCTTCTATTCTAATTCCAACAGATTCCTTTTTCAGTTTTTTTTGATCTTTTGTATGTGTTGTAATTACATCAAATACAAATTGCAAATATTTTGCTTGACTTTCTGAATCAATTCCTTTTTCTTCTGTAGAATTCAAAAATGATTGAGGGTTAAGTTTTACGGAATCATTAATAAGAAGTAGATCATGAATCTTATTTATAAAAAAAAATTCTACTAAATCTTCTGTATCTGTATAAGTATTTATGATTGCGCGTGAATAGAATTTTTTTCTCATTCCTCGATATGGTCCGTTGAAAAAAGGATCATATGCTTTTGGCAAGCATTTTTTTTTTTTTTCATCATCACATAATATGGTTCTTTTTTCAAGCATATCCAGACTAGGGGATCCCTCATTTTTTTCTATAATTTTGAT